TGATGATAGAAGGTTTCTCTATCTGGTGTGATGAAACGAACAGAAAAAAAAGATAGAATTGAACAACCGTACGGGCATCATCTTTTGTGCATTGCATACGGCTCTACAATCAAATTGACCCTTACTTTCGATTCAAGAAAGATAAAAATGAAATCTATCAGCCCCGGACGGGTAAATGATCAAATTGCCACCCTTCCTTTCAGAGTAGTTAAAAAATACTATGATGGCTCCGTTGCTTTCTATTTTAAAATGGATTCTTTTTTTGTCTTTCATTCAGCAATCCCAAAGTTTCTTTTTGATCCAATTAAAAAAGGAAAAAATCTTGTTTGTTTCGTACTCTTTTTTATAACATAAATATTGTTAAGAGCCCCTTATGGTATGAAAAAAGTTTGTGACGCTGAATTGGATTCCCGATAGATAAAATAAAACCGGAAATACCTTTTATCTCATACTACTCTCTCGATACATAATCGAATCTTTTTGAAAAAAAAAATACAAAAAATTTTCATATCGAATTCGAAGTGCCATGCTATTATTACTTAATATTCATACGGCGAAGGCATAGTTTTCTTTTTTTCTCTCAACTAAAAAAACCTCATTGGCGCCAAGCGTGAGGGAATGCTAGACGTTTGGTAATTTCTCCTCCAGCCAGTAGAAAAGATCCCATTGACGCGGCTAATCCCATGCCTATTGTATGGACCTCTGGTCGCACAAATTGCATAGTATCATAAAGAGCTACTCCAGGTATTACCCATCCGCCAGGAGAGTTTATAAATAAATACAGATCTTTGGTATCATCCTCGATACTGAGATATACCATAAGACCAATAAGTTGATTCGAGACCTCGCTATCAACTTCTTGGCCTAAAAAAAGTAATCTTTCTCGATAAAGTCGATTGATTAGGGTAAAATTGATTCCCTTAGGAACCGTACATGCACCTTTTGATGCATACGGTTCAAAAAAAAATTGTGAAAAAAAAAGAATCAATGTATAGATTCCAGTCCTCTTTCTTTTTTTCCTATTCTTTTTTGTAGCAGGTTTTTTCCAACTTGTAACGAAAGGGTTGTTTCTTCTATTTTTCAATAAAGCCGAATTTTGACTTCTTTTCTTTCTTACTTATAATTTTTCTTTCTTACTTATAATGAAAAAAGTCAATAAACTTATTGAATTAACTTCTCATTGATGTATTATTTCATCGAGATTCAATCAAAATCACGATGGGATTTTCTTGTTCCTGATTGGGTCTCTTTCATCTTTTTAGGTTTATGCTCTACTCCGGGTAAAGATCCGCCCGATTTGGATTTGCGCATATAGGACAAATCTTCCCATCACCTTTTCTTTTTGTTATTACTTTTCAAATACCAAACAGGAATCATTTATGATATACGTAGTAATCATAGATATATTACCAATTGGGGTTTTTCTAAACGGAGCCTGGATACTTCATTTTTTGAGTCCAACCAAAGCCAACCATAAATTATTCTAATTAATAATAGTACTATGAATCCCCCCAAACAATGGATCTAATTGCACTTCACGCTCCAATTTTTTGATGATTCAATTTCTTTTTCTTGGGCGAAACAGAGGATATCTCGATCGGGGGAGAGAACGGGTAAATCCCATATGACCCAATATATCTGACAAGTCGCACTATACGTCAACCCAAGTTGCATCTTCCTCTCCAGGAATTCGAAAAGGAACTTTTGGAACACCAATAGGCATGAATTGAAAGAAAAAAGAACTAAATACTATATTTCACTTTGATGTGGAAACGTAAAAATAGGGTTTTATTGTCTTTATAATCTTGGCTTGATCATATTTATTTTATTCATAGATTTGAAAAATTCAGAAAGAAAGACAAAATAAAGGAAATTTTTTACCAATAGGTCCTTCTAATGATAAATCTAATGATAAATATGGACGGACGCTTTGACTCATAGAAAATGGTATCAACTCCCCATTGCGTATTGGTACTTATCGAGTATAGAATAAATTTGCTTCTCTTTGTTCCTACGAACACAATAGAATAAATATTAACCTAACCCTTGTTAGGAAATAATCCACTGAACAGGGGAGGTCCATACTATAGTCATAGTAAAGTCTTTTCCAATGCAATAAAGTTAGGTAGTGTCCATTTTTCTTTGATATAAGGGGTATTTTCCATGGGTTTGCCTTGGTATCGTGTTCATACCGTTGTATTGAATGATCCCGGCCGGTTGATTTCCGTTCATATAATGCATACAGCTCTGGTTGCTGGTTGGGCGGGCTCGATGGCCCTGTATGAATTAGCAGTTTTTGATCCCTCTGACTCTGTTCTTGATCCAATGTGGAGACAGGGCATGTTCGTTATACCCTTCCTGACGCGTTTAGGAATAACCAATTCATGGGGAGGTTGGAGTATCACAGGAGGGGCTGTAACGAATGCGGGGATTTGGAGTTACGAAGGTGTAGCCGGGGCACATATTATGTTTTCGGGCTTATGCTTTTTGGCAGCTATCT